TATCGGATCGGGTGAATTAGAGAATAGACAGACTTGGCATTCCAGCCTTCCTTCTCCTTTCAGGGCCTATCCGAAAGAGAATCCAGTACCTCTTGGTCGTGAATATCTGAATAGGACGAACCGGCCTCCGTGGATATCTTTGCTTCGGAACAAAACAATTAGGCTCGGTCAACAGGAATGTGTATTATCCATGTGGGAGATCTTCCAATTGAGAAGATCCATCGACCTGAGACGAAGAGAAAGGTCTATCTATTTTCTTTAGTTATTCAGTTAAACCAATGATTCGTTATTGGAGCAGATAGCAACAACCATTTCATTGGGCATGCGTATTTTTCTTTTTCGATGGATTTACATGTTTCATTAATGGAAATTCTTTGATATAGTGAGTAAATAGGCTCTGGTTGTTCGCCGTTCAAGAATTCTTGTTTAGGCAGTTCATATCATCCATACATAGTGTTTTGATCTAAGACTTCAATTCTTCCATCTTTCAGCAGTAGCATATTGTTCCGTGGAGCTAAGATCAAAAATATGGAATAAACAAGTGTTTCCACGACTCTACCACCCCGCCAATTCTGTTCCACTGAATCCCTTTTTCACGGCCACATATCTTTACGGCTAAGGAATGGGAAATCTTTCTCCTGTTACATGAATCAAATGTTTCATTTCATCCGGGAAAAGCCATCCGTTTCTCAACAATGTCTTTGCCATTTGATCCAATAGCGTTCCGTTAGATAGGAACAGATTTGATAAATACTGATAACTCTCGGATAGAGTCTTAGAATGGAAAGATCTATTAGATAATGAACTATTGGTTCTAAGCCATCTCTGGCGATGAATCAACGATTCGAAGTGCTTTTCTTGCGTATTCGTATTCTTGATGAACCAGCATGTATCTGCAGATAGAGCAAACTTTCTTTGGTAAGCAAGAAGCCCCTTTGACATCTCTTCATCTGCAAAGAATTCTCGACGGGAAAACACAGAGACAAAGGGCTGATCTTTGAATAGGAAAAAGAATGGATCCGCAGGGTCCCAAATGAATTGGTTTATTCGAAAAAAGCCTTGTTCTTTGGAAGATCTATCTCGTGTCTGGTACTGCATGGTTCCACTCTGCAAGAACTCCGAATTCTTCTCTTGAAGCGCATCCTCTTTATGATAAATGACTCGCTTGCCCCGAAATGACCCGGCCCAATAGGGAAATCTCAATTCAGTGGGCCTTTCGATACAATCAAATAGATTGCCACAAGGGCGCCATATTCTAGGAGCCCAAACTATGTGATTGAATAAATCCTCCTCTATCTGTTGTATCTGTTGTATCTGTTGCGGGTCGGGGACTCCTTCCCCTTCTTCAAACTTCGATTCGTATTTTTCATATAGAAATCTCTGATCAACGATAGAACAAGATCCATTTTGCATCATATCTAACTGATTCCTTGGTTCGGACCGAAGAAGCACTCTATTATTATCAAACTGGCTGCAATCTTTTTCTGTCCGTGAGGATCCCACCAGAGCGCCTTCTACTTCTAATAGGCCATGAACTAGATCAGAATCATTCTCAACGAAGCTATAAGGATCAGAAGTGATCCTATTTTTTTCATCAGGTCCGGGTGAAGACCAAAGATCTTGAGCGACCGATCCGGCAGAACAACTCAAAAGATAAAGAAGTATCGTTAATTTCTTCATGCTCGTTCCAAGTTCGAAGTACCATTTGTACAAATCCCCTTCCTTACATGATTTCTTCTTCATATAGATAGATATAGGATCTATGGGGCAATTACTTAGAAGTACATTTTGTGCAACAGCCCTTCCTATCTGATAGAAAAGGATCTCACGATTCTGAACCAATCTTACCTGGGATCGAAAATCCCGAGTTTGTCTATGAAGAGCTGATCTAATTGTATTAGTTTCTATAATTGATTTCTTCTGTGTAATACTAATGGATAGGGCCCCATTGAGAAGTGCTACAAGATCTCGTGCATTGGAACCCGCGGTTATGGACCCGAATCCGTTAGTATGGAACATTTTCTTTTCCAAGTGAAATCCCCTAGTATATGAAAGAATGAAAAAGTGCTTTCGTTGTTGTGGAATAAGAAGCCCTCGTATCTTAATGCATGTATTTAATCTATCCGGAGCTATTAGAGCGGGATCCACTTTTTGGGGAATATGAGTCGAAGCAATAACAAGAAGATTTCTAGTGGAAGAGCTGTCACAATCCCCGGAGAGATAGTGCTCTAATAGACCGAGGGAGAAGGGATTCGAATCCGACTCATTCACATACAGATCGTGAATGTTTGGAATCCATAGTATGCAAGGAGACATTGCTTTTGCTAATTCGAATTGAAGGGCGATATCAAATCGTTCTATGTCCGGCGTCATACACGTAGTTAGCACACTCGTCATAGTTAGCAGCTCCGTATCAATATCAGGGTCATTGTCGTCACTATCATCGATATTGATGAGATTGGTGAAATCGCCAAACTCATCAATATCGAAATCTTCATCG